TTTTATTTCTACCGAGCTAAAACAAGATGTCGATGTCTATAGTAAACCAAAGTCATCATTTAATACTTATTTTGCTTCAATCTCGACTATACAAAACAAACAAAAAATTGAAGATTTAGTTACGATTAGAAATACACTTTTTTGTCTTTATCCATAGGCCCTTTACTCATACTCATTCAATTGGAAGTATTAATCCAATAAAAAAAAAAATTATGTTTCGTAATCTCATAATCCAATTTTTCAATTTATAATTGACTCTTGAATACAAATCACGAGAATATATATTCTTCCTCGAATTTTTCATTGAGAGGTAAAGGATTTAATCCTTTTTAGAAATAAAGTTTTTGATCGGAATATGCGCCGACGGATCCCTTAACTATTTGCAGTAGGGTTAATAGAACGAATCGCACTTTTACCACTAAACTATACCCGCTATGCTGCGATTATTGTATATAAACAAGCTTTTTGTCGAGTAAGAGAATCAATAGGGTCATAAAAAAAAAAAAAAAGAATTATGAAAATTAGGGCGTTGATGTATTGTATTTCCTCATGCAACCTAATGAGGATTAGGAAAAGAAGACTCGTTGCATTGATTCTATATTAGAAGAATGGAAAAATTCCAATAACAAGTATTTTTGAATCAAATAAAATAACTTTTTTTATCTTATCTAATTTGTTGCAACAAAAAATAAAAAATGGCCCGTGACACGGGCCAGGACGTGGAAATAAAAAAAGACTTTTCGGACGAAATGAAAAAAAAAAGAATAGATTAAAAATATATATATATATATAATTCTAATCTTAATAATTAGAATAATTAATAGAATAATAATTAAATATAGAATAGTATAGAATAGTAATTAAATAGTAAATTACTATAATACTAATTAGAATACTAATATATTAAGAGTAATATAAGAAGTATTATACTAATAATATAGTAATAAAAAAGATAAAAAAAAAAAAAAGTATATGAAGAAGGACTTTTTTTTCAAGCCCTACTTGTTGTGTATTGTTGTGTAATGTAAGATAGTAATTATCTTTTCTCAATTGGGAGAGATGGCTGAGTGGACTAAAGCGTCGGATTGCTAATCCGTTGTACGAGTTATTCGTACCGAGGGTTCGAATCCCTCTCTTTCCGGTTCCGTTGATGACTTCGTATTTTTTTTCAAATCTTTTTCTTTATTTATTTTTTTTTATTTTATATATAATAGTTAAAGATGTAGAATAGATAAAATTCTAAGAACATTTAATAAAAATCAAGCAAGGAAAAAGCCTTATTTTTTTTTTATTCTTCACGTCCAGGATTACGCCCTGGATCATTAGATAAAAATCCAAAGATGAAAAGGGAAACAAAGAATATTACTACTGTGTAAACAAAGAGTTTGAGAGTAAGCATTAGACAATCTCCAAGATCTTTTTTTTTGTTTGGAAAAAAAGAAAATAGATTCTCTATATTTATACCATATATCCCATTTTGACACCAAGAAATGAAGTGGTTTCTAGAACTTTTTCGAAATAGAAAAGCATTTTTCTAAATTCATTTGTAATAAGATGTAATAAGAGTCGAGTCTTGTGTGCCAAAAATTTGCTTTTATACCGAAAATTCCATATTTCGGGTGGATCTAACCGAATAGGTTTCTTTTAATAGAATGGAAAAAAGTTCAGAATGAGGAGATGGGGTAGGTAATCCAGATTTTTCACGTTTATACAATAACTTCAATGTTTGAATCAAGGGCCTAGACTATAAAGAACTAGAAAGAACTAGAAGACTTATCTGATCTTATCAATTAGTAGAATTTTTTCTCTTGAATAACTCATGAATTATTAATTATTCTAGGATAGTATTCAAAATTTCATCGAAAACTTACAGCAGCTTGCCAAACAAAGGCTAATAGAAAAAAGAACAGAGGGATTACTGGCATAATATCTACGATTGGATTCAAAAAAGCGTAGGCTTCAGGCAATTTTGTGAAGAAAAAACTGCTTGAATAAAGGGCAAAATTAAGACAGATACAAATCAAATTTAAAATATTAAGCATAACAAACATTTTGTTCTTGAAGATAATTGTATTTTGACTGAGTTATTAATATTCATATAAAAATGGATATAAATTAATATAAAATAGAGTTTAAGGTAGACAAAAAACTTTAAACTCAGCCAATCAAAAATCCTTCAATTATCAGCTAAAAAAAGAATAAAAGAAATCATATTTTCATACAATATCTTAATGGAATTCTATATTATGATCAATAAATTCAGTTTAATTCTATATCTACACATATCAAAATACGAATAACAAGCTAATCTAGTTCATAGATATTTTGGGGGGTAGGAATTGACAAAGAACCAATACCAATATTAGTTTTATTAGTTTTGAATCAAATATAGAAATGGGGCGTGGCCAAGCGGTAAGGCAACGGGTTTTGATCCCGCCATTCGGAGGTTCGAATCCTTCCGTCCCAGAGCCTATATTCTTTTCTATATCAAAATTATAGATATTAAAATAAAGATTGTTTTTTTGAACAACCTAATATCTTCCGTACTTGAAGAAGTGTGAGATTGATGACTCGGTCCTATCGAGCCACTTGAAGATGAAGATTCGAAGAGAACTACTTATTTCTTCGTCTTATCTTGTCTTATCTTATTGGTTTGCTAATATTTATATTGGAAATCAAAAAATATTTATATGATTCAATAAAATAAGGGGTTAATTTGAATTAATTCTTTTGTTTTTTTCATTGGATATTTTTTTATTAACACCATATTGACAACAGTGTATCAAATAAATATAATCCGATCTGGGTAATTAGATCTTATCTGTAGATTGATTTATATCTATTCCAGCGGTTTGGTTTTTCATTCCAATGAAATGATAGGTTTATTAGATTTTGAAATGATAGGTTTATTGGATTTGCTGTGATATAAAAGTCTTTTTTTTTTTTTTCAATTTTAAATAGTAAATAGAAGAATAGATAGCATAAGAAACAAGAGATAATCTATCAATTTTGACTTTATTTAACTTTATCTATTTTTTTATCCGAATCAATTCGAAATTTTATAAATTTTTCTATTTCATTTCGTGTTCATTTCTTGTTAGTTTAATGTTTTGATTGTGTCGTACGATTCAATCTTTTTATTAATTCTTTTTGATTTCTTTTGATTTTTGATTTTGATTCTATCTACATAACCTAATTATTTTATCCTAATTATTTTATTTATATTTGGGATTGGGGTTGCTAACTCAATGGTAGAGTACTCGGCTTTTAAGTGCGGCTAACAGCTTTTACACATTTGTACGAAGAAAGAGATTCGTCCATACCAGCGGTATTATTTGTAAGACCACGACTGATCCTGAAAGGAATGAATGGAAAAAACAGCATGTCGTATCAATGGAGAATTCAGAGAATATTTGATTCTTACCGGATCCGCTCCAAACAAACTTTGTTTGAATTCTTGGTGCATAACATAAAAACAAATCAATTCAAATTCAAAGTTGGGATTTGGTCGAGTTAATAAATGGACAGAGCTCTGCGGCTCCAATTATAGGTAAATAAAAAAGCAACGAGCTCCCGTTCTTAATTTGAATGATTTTCCGATCTAATTAGACGTTAAAAATAGATTAGTGCCTGGTGCGGGAAAAGCTTTTTCTTGAGTGTATTTTCGATTTTTTTAATGAGTCCTAACTATTAGCTATTCTCCACTATGAAGGGAAATTGAATGTGTAGAAGAAAAAGTATATTGATAAAGCAATTTTTTTTCCAAAATCAAAAAAGAGTGATTGACTTGAAAAAGTAAAGGATTTCTAGTCACCTATTACCCTATAATGAACATAAACCAATTAGAAAGGAACATAAACCAATTAGATGAAAAAAAGAGAGGATTAGAGGGTCCGCTGGTGAGTTTAACTATTTCCGAGGTATCTATTCTTTTTATATTATACTATTTTGTTTTTATGGTATCGCACTATGTATCATTTAATAACCCAATAAACCCCCTATCTTTGCTTCAATCAAATCGAATTAAAAATGAAAATAGAGAAATCTCAAAGAAATTTAGAAATAGATAGATCTCGAAAAAATAACTTCCTATACCCACTTATTTTTCGGGAGTATATTTATACATTTGCTCATGATCGTGACTTAAATAGATCCATTTTGTTAGAAAATGTGGGTTATGACAATAAATATAGTTTACTAATCGTAAAGCGTTTAATTACTCGAATGTATCAACAGAATCATTTGAGTATTTCCGCTAATGATTCTAACCAAAATACATTTTTTAGGTATAACAAAAATTTGTATTTTCAAATGATATCGGAGGGATTTGCAGTTATTGTGGAAATTCCATTTTCCTTACGATTAGTATCCTCTTTAGAAAGATCAGAAATAGTAAAATCTCATAATTTACGATCAATTCATTCAATATTTCCTTTTTTAGAGGGCAAATTTCCACATTTAAATTATGTGTCAAATGGACTAATACCCTACCCCATCCATCTAGAAAAATTGGTTCAAATCCTTCGCTATTGGGTGAAAGATCCCTCCTCTTTGCATTTATTACGACTCTTTCTTCACGAGTATTGGAATTTGAACAGTCGTATTATTCCAAAGAAATCTATTTCTTTTTTTGCAAAAAAGACTCCAAGATTCTTCTTGTTCTTATATAATTCTCATGTATATGAATACGAGTCCGTTTTCTTTTTTCTTTGTAATCAATCCTTTCATTTCCGATTAACATTTTCTCAGGTCTTTCTTGAGCGAATATATTTCTATGGAAAAATAGAACATTTTGTAGAAGTCTTTACTAAGGATTGGGGGGACAGCCTATGCTTGCTCAAGGATCCTTTCATACATTATCTTAGATATCAAGGAAAATCCATTTTTGTCTCAAAGGATACGCCTCTTCTGATGAAAAAATGGAAATATTACCTTGTCAATTTATGTCAATGTCATTTTGATGTGTGCTTTCAACCCCCCAGGATCCATATAAACCCATT